ACAAACAAATAAAATCAAATTTAGGATCTTGTTGTGTTCTGGAATCAAAGAAAGATAAAGATAAGGTATTGAATGTTTTTTAGGTATTAATTTTGAATAAGACTTTCTTTCTCTAAGAAGAAACGGAATATTATTCCTATGAAATATCTAGAAATAAGAAGATTAAATCAGAGATATCGACGGATATTTATGAAATAAAAGAAATCTACTGTTTCAATTTCATCTCTATCGAATTTGAATATCAGAATAGTGGATATAGTCATGATTCGATGGGTTAGGTTCACTTACTTTTTCTTTTGTATTTGTGGATTTCTAACGAATAATGGAAAATATTGGCGATTCAAGAGACAACTTATCATTATTCATTGTATTATAATATAAAAATGTTCAACTTTCTTTTCTAAATTACTCTCTAACTTATTAGTTTTAGTTAGAATTAGCTTAAAAAATTATATAAAAAAATTAGAAATTATACACTTTCGAATTAAAAATTAAATTAGTAGTATTAGAAAGTAAAGAAAATAAAAGCCCCTTATCGGATTTGAACCGATGACTTACGCCTTACCATAGCGTTACTCTACCACTGAGTTAAAAGGGCCTAGTTGGTTTAATTCCTGAATGAGTCACTAGGTAAATAAGATCTATCTATGTATATATATATATATTAAATATATATACAGTAGACTCATAGTGGTTAGTAGCTCATTTAGGAACGAGAATCTTAATTTACTTCAAATTTACTTAACGGACTATTTGGGGCTTTTTTTGAATATTGGATTTGATAAATATCAATGCAATGAATTATTTTGCTTTAAATTCCCCTATCGGAATAGAACAAAATTCATTTGATTTATACATACATGTACTCACCAATTTGACATAGATCCAAGATATTTTATCTTGACATGTGACCAAGAGATGCGGACTGTCCCCTGAACAAAAATTTTAGAAAAAAACAAGATTTTCGATAACTTATCAATCCATCTTTCTTCCCTGATTTGACGATGGATTCCGTTTTAAGTTCCTGGCTTAGTGTTAGATAGACCTATTTCTTAACAATGAGGCAATTAATGAAGGAAAGTGAAAAAAAAAATGAAACTAAACCCTCTTCTATGTTTTTTTATGTCAGACCAATACTTTTTGAAAAGATTCTGTACTAGACTATATATTCGATTTTTTTTTGATTTTTTTATAGAATTGTGATTAGAATATGAATAGAAATGTCAAATCAAAAAATTATATGAAATATTAAAAGATAGAAAAAGCCTTCGAAGCTATAGTCATACCATTTCATTATATTGACAATTTTCAAAAACTCATCATACTATGATCATAGTATGATGGCGGTCGAGCAAGTATGCCCCCATCGTCTAGTGGTTCAGGACATCTCTCTTTCAAGGAGGCAGCGGGGATTCGACTTCCCCTGGGGGTAGGGTACTACGAAAGGAAGTTGATCATAGATTATTCATAAAGGTAGAGTTGATTCTTCCTGGGTCGATGCCCGAGCGGTTAATGGGGACGGACTGTAAATTCGTTGGCAATATGTCTACGCTGGTTCAAATCCAGCTCGGCCCAAAAATTCGCTGTCTACTATGAAATGATATAAGCTTTTTTGGTTTGCATAAATGCCAGAGAAGGGTAAGAAAAGAATAAAAAAACCAAATTTGTTGATATATTTCGACTTTAATTTTTTCTTTATTTCTTGTGTCTAGTTACTTTTTTGTTTCCATAAATTCGGATCTTGCTAAGAATCCAGATTCATATCGGGATCCTTTAAAATATAAACTTTAATGAACAGAGTAAAGAAAAAAAGATTTTTTTTATTGAAAAATCGATTATCAATCAATTTGCTAATAACGAAACGATTACCAGTAATTCGTGTTATTTGATATCCATGTAGATATCAATATATCACTTGTGATTCTCTTTGTTATAACACACTGATTTGAATCTAAAATTTAAATGATTAAAATGAAATCATAAGAAGGAAAAGGAATATGGTATGGATGTTATCCACTTGATTTCCATGGGATTGTAGTTCAATTGGTCAGAGCACCGCCCTGTCAAGGCGGAAGCTGCGGGTTCGAGCCCCGTCAGTCCCGGTGGATTCAATAAAAAAAGACATCAACTCCTGTTTCTGGGCAAGGGATAAAAAAGAAAGAATTTCATTTCCAATAACTAGTCTTTTTTGTTTTGCTTTTTTTTTTCTCTATTTCATTTCTATTCTTTATTTGAGGTTATTTAGAAACTATTTTTGTAAACAATGGAAGTGGAAAAGGCGGTTTTTTTATGATACTTCATTAGATGATTGTACAAGGAAAGTGATAGGTTATAGAAAAGAAAGTGTGGAAAAAGAATGATAAATAAATAATTTTTGATTGGATCAGGAATAAAATTATGTATTCGGTGTGGATAAAAGATCTTCCTATGTTATACTATTCAATTCTCGACGATGAATCGATTTGATAGCTCAGATATTGTTATTCATGATATGAATTTCATTCGATATCATCGAAATAGAATTCATCCGATTGAATTTACAAACGAAAGATTTCTCATCTCTATGGGATTAAATCCCGAGGTATTCCAAAGAAAAAAAGATGAAATTATGGAAGTAAATATTCTTGCATTTATTGCTACTGCACTCTTCATTCTCGTTCCTACTGCTTTTTTGCTTATAATTTACGTAAAAACGGTTAGTCAAAATGATTAATTTGAATAAAATTTGACTATCAATGACAAAAAGTATTTTAATTTCTCGTCTTAAATGAAAGGAATGGATTAGACTCCTTAGTATCCTAAGGGGCCCGGTAGTATGGTAGAAAGAAATAGATTAATCTATTTCTTTCTACCATACTACCCATTATGATTATTGGTTATTGTAATGTATAAAGTTTTAATGTATAAAGATACAAGTGAAATATCTTAATATAAAGGAATCTACCTATATCTATCTTTATTCTTCATAAATGCCAATATTAATTAAAAAAATATAATTAATTAAATATAATATGTAATGTACATACTTTCTCAATTTCATTTGTTTGCTTGATCCATTTGATACAGATAATCCAAACCCGAGGAATTCGATAGTAACTTCTTCGGATTTCGAAAAGGGGTACTCCACCAATGGTTAACCTTTGAAACCCCGATAGAAAAATCTAAGATGAGTCAATAAAACAAAACATAAATCCAATTTCTAAAATAAAACAAATAGAATACATTCTTCTACTCTAATTCAATAGTCTAGAATTTTAATTCAAAACTTAAAAAAAAGATTTGCCGAACGATCTAGAAAATAGAAAACCAAAACAATTGATAAAGATTGATTCCTAACTCAATTAGTAGTACCTCTAGAGTCCACTTCTTCCCCATACTACGAGGGAAAGGGAAAATGTAAAAACTACCATTAAAGCAGCCCATGCGAGACTTACTATATCCATGTGAATTCTGTCCCCTATTTCTATGAATATGAAAAAACAATTCCATTATTGTTCACTAATAATAGTGAAATCACTGGCGCAGAGTCAAAAAAAGGGGAGGGATTTGGTCTCAACACCATTGCTGAACCATTCCAAACCACTTATCTTATAATAAGTTCTTATCGAATTTGCAGTATAATCGGCAAAGATGTAAACACAAGCAAAGTACGAGCGTAGGGCCACCTTTAGAAGTATCCAAAGAATCTTACTCACATATAGAAAGACTAAGACTTATTCTTTCTTTTATTGCCCTTCATTCTTCATTGTTGTAAGTAAAATGAAAAAGGGAAATTCTCCATCTAATCTAATATTGATTGAATGTCTGAGCATTCCGAGACTTTCATCAGTCTGTATACAAAGTCTCTTACGTCCTTTCCAAAACTATTAATTAGTTCCCCTCTCTGGCTATCCAATCTAATTCAAGACTCATTCTAAACTTGGTAGTGGAAAGTAAAGATTTACCAATTTCCTTCCACTACTTTAAGTTTTCCTTGAATTTTATACGCAAAAATTTACAACACTTTAGAGACCAGAACCCCCAGAGCCAGAGGTTTAGAATAACGAAAAGAAGGTATCAAGAGTCTTTTTCCTACGTTAGTTATATCAGCAAACCTCAGTAGGGGATTCGGAGTCTTTTGTTGAGGCGACACCCGGATTTGAACTGGGGAAAAAGGATTTGCAGTCCCCCGCCTTACCGCTCGGCCATGCCGCCAAAACTAGATTCCAATTTTCTCTCTTTTTTTCGGAGTTGAAAAAAAAGCAAATATAGATTTTCAGTCACAAAAGAGAGAATCCAGTACAAATCAGAACCATTAACTATTGACTGTAAATTCATGACCATTTTTGAATTGGAATCTAAAATTTTCTTTTTTTTCTAATGATATAAGAAAATCATTAGAAATGGATTTCTAACTAATCTATATTGATTTTTTTTCAATTAAAAAGAAATCCTCCGCAATTTCAATTATAACAGCAATGATGAGTATATGTAAACCCCAGAGCATACGTTACGTTGTTCTAGAGTTATAGCTCTATAATGCGGTATTTTATCTGTCTAGGATGCTTATAGGGACTAATTCTCAAGAAATTTTTGTATTTCAATTTTTCATTGAATAGATTGAAGAGAAAATTGAATTTTTGATAGAGCACAGCATGTGCTGTCCCGAATAGAACTATACCGCAATAAAAGAAGAAAAAGAGACCTATATATCTGCGCATTTTTTTTAATAAATAAATAAAAAAATACAAGCTTTCTTACCCACTTCAATTCAATGATATTCTAAATATTCTATTCAAAATGGGTAAAAATCACTCTCTTTTCTGCAAATCTTTTTTGAAGAATGAAATACAAATACACGAAAAAGTAAAGTGTTAGAAAAATCAGATTTCTATTTATTCGATCTTTATCCGCTCGAACAGATCAAATCATCAATACATTTCTTTTATGGTATGTAATCGGATTGGAATTGGAATATGTAATATCATAATAATGGTGAAAATGAAATTACTTCATTTTTG